TAAGACGCAGTCGGGCGCCGGCGGCTGACGTGAGTGCCCCCCCGAACCGCGCGAAATGGTCGCCTATTACACGGCTCACTAACTCTGCCTGAGGTGGGGGTACCTATTATTCGTCGGCGGTCCGGCGCACCCCTACTCACTTAAATAAAGGATGCTGCTTAATTACGAGATTTATACTTAATCTAGAGAGTTCTCTTTCGTTAAGCGCATCGAGCCAGGAGTGGACATCATCATCTGCAGTGCAGACAAATCCAGATCCTCTTTCATCATTAGCTTAGCTAAAGTGGAATAGTATGACTGGCTTTCCGGAAAATGAGACGAAACCAGCTTTTTCGAAATGATCAACATGCGCTCAAAAAGACCTCCTAAACCCCCTCTTGCCAAGTGATCGAGTTTAGTCTGAGTCTGAATTTGCTGTATCAGTTGCTCCCGCTCTGGACTTACTTCAAGGAAAAATAGGATTGGGCAATTCCGCCGGTTCTGGAGCTTACCTTATTATTATGAAAAGGGGAAAGGGCTTTTTTTCTTTTTTAGAGGTTGATTAAGGGGGGGCAGAGCGTCGAGGCTTCTCAGCCGCAGGAACAGGGAACCAATCCTCCAAAAATGGAATGAGTTCGCAATTACTACCACAAGAGAAGCCGCCCCCTCATCACTTACCGCTATTTTTTATTGGGGGAATTCAAAACATTTTTTCTGGCCTTCCTTTATATTGATGAAGAGGTGACCTCGTGCTCTTCAAGAAATGAAGGCAAAGGCCCCCCCGAGCCCGAGGGGGATCGTCGGAGGGCACCAAATCAAGTTTTTTTCCTCCCGTCCTCAAAAGAGGCGCCGGAGGCCCAAACTCATCCGGAGTTGGAGAACTAAATAAAAAAAGACTTTCTCAACATAAAAAAAAACTGCCCTTCCCTTCCATATAGATCGTCGTGGCATGAACTCATTTCTGCCTTTCCCCACTCCTGCCCGAAATCCAGCTGGGGCCCTCAAGGTGAGGCCGAATTTCATTACCTTTTGTGCGCCTCTCACCTCCTCCATGAGGATGATCCACTGAATTCATTGCAACACCACGAACAATGGGGCGTCTGCCTAACCACCGGCTTTATCCTTTCTAAGCTTTCGTGCATCATGGTTGGGATTGGAAACTATACCAATAGTAGCTCGGCATCGGGAATCAATGACTTTTTCAACACCCGAAGGTAGCCGCACAAGCCTAAGAGAGAGTGTAGGGGGCCTTCATTATTTTAGCTAAAGTTCCTGCGCTGCGGCTCGAGCCAGCCTTGCGCCTTGGCCTGAATGACATTTAATATAATGTAACCATCTTCCTATACGTATATCGACTACTGGTATGCGATTTATATTTTCGAATTTAGAGAGAGTCTCGCCTGTCTATAAGCAGGGGAGGCGTGGCCAAGAAGCAGCCAGCTGACTGCCCCCTTCCACTCGGCCTTTCTTCGCTGTGTGAATAAGGTCTTAGTATGGATGGGCATTCCGGGCGGGTCGCAATAAGTCGCGGGTCGAAGGTTTGGACCAATCGCAATTTATCAACATTTTGCCTGCTTCCAATTGATGACTGGCTATTATATAAGTGTTGACCTAAGCCCCTGTGCCGGGGCTCGGCTCCCGAACCGTACGTGAGCTGCCTCGTACGGCTCTTCCTAAGAACTGGAAGCCCCCTCTCTCTAAATAGAAATTAGAAAAAAATGAGACATCAAAAAAGACTTTTTCAAAAAGCCTTCGCCCTCCTATTCAACGGGGCTATTAGAGAAGCAGCTTCGTTCCTTGACTTCTTTGCTCAGTCAAACTTCCTTTTCCTTGTTCCTTAGTGTAGTCTCGGTCCATAGTTTAAGACTCCGTTCCTTATGCCTAGTCTATATCCACAGCTGACGTGGCTCCGTACCGACGCCTTTCCCTTTGTAGACGGCTAAGTGACTTCGTAACCTTAACGTACTTATTTTATTTCGTACTATCTTTCTTACTATATCATAGGTCTTCGTCGGTAAACCCCTTCGCCTATAGGCCTATAGGATAGGATAGGCGGCAGCTTGGCTTCGCTATCGCTCTGGTATAGAGTCCGTGTAGTCGTCGGCCTTCCTACCAGAAGGCCTATGAGTGGTCGGCCTTTCGAATGCCCCCTTCCTTACTTTTCTGAGAAGCCCTTTACGACTATAAAGGACAGGGGGCTGTTCACCTTTGGAAACTTAGCTACACCGGTCACGACATGTTGTTTGTTGATATTTATTGAGGAGTTGGATGGAGTTTAGCTGACTGAATCCATAAACCTAGAAAGTCACCGTCACGGGTACTTTTTTTACTCTATAGGTAGGTATTGGTGGAGCTTGCGTAATGTAGTTGTAGTTAAGGCTGCATTGAAGTCTTTCTTTTTTGAAGATCTACTGAAGTATCAAAGGCGAACCCCAGGCCGGGACGTCTGGCAGAATGCTTGGCCTCCTGCGCTGGAAGCCCGAAGGGTGAGCTTCTGGTGGTTAGCTTCTAGAACTAGATAATAGGCATTAGGCATTCTGAGCTGGAAGGGGGCAAGCAAATGAAGGGAGGCGGGCCGACTACAAGAAGCGAAGCTTAGGGAGCGACGGCCGACCACTACATAAGCTGCTGGCGGAGAAAGCTCGAGGAGCTTCCCTTCATTCGTTGCTAAGTCAATGTCCTAGGCCTCCGAGTCAGCCCGCGCTTTTTCGAAGAATCCTGCACCCATGGGCATACGGCCTGGCGGGCCTTCCCTTTCCGCCGGAGCTTCCTGGGCGTTGCCCCGTTCCCCAATCAGATGTTTGGATGTGAGCTATACTCCGCGAGGAGCCAAACGGGCGTATGGCCTTGCCATTTGACCTCTCTTCCCGTGTGACTAGGAATGCTCAGTGACAACCTCTCAATTGTCACCGCCTGGCCTCTCTTGCTACCGCGGTAGCACCTAGTGTGGTCAGCACCAATCGTGTTCGGACAACGAAGCTTACACTCATTCACATTGGTTCATCCTGCTATGCCCCGGGCCTTTTGCTCTTCTAACGTAAAAGGTGGCCGGCCATTCGTCAAGGCCCCAGAATCCGCTGGACATCTCAGCGGCGGGATTGAATACCCGCATCCGATCGAAGTTCCATTTTCCCCTAAAGGAGAGCTGTTTCTAGGTGGGTCGCTTCGCGCAAGACATTGCTTAGGACCAACGGGTCACACGACAGGTGCACGATCGACTTTGCACGCTCCATCCTTCGGCACTTCGCCTATCGGGTTGGCAGGCAAGCTACCTTGATCCGTCTTCGGCTTCGATTCGTTATGCTCAGAAGCTCCAACAAGCCTTAAAGTCTCTTGCCGCCTATGCCAAGAAAGCGCTGCTTTACGTTTGATCCTATGTGCCCAGAGAATGCTATGTGTTCTCCACTTTCGGACCTCGCAAAGAGAGAACGTGTTTTTTCCTCTTACTTTCTCTCTCATTCGCGGAGCGAAGAAAGCGGGCTTTGCCCCAGCTACCGCTATCCTTGGGAAACTCAAAGAGCTACCGAAGGAAAGGGATGCAGTCTCCCCCTTGGCCTTTGGAGAGGAGAAGGCAGAGAAGAAGACGTCCTTCGCGCAAGTTTTTTTGCTTCCTGCGCCCTTACTAGTACTAGTAAAGGGGCTCTTCGACCAAGGAGGCATTCCGGTAGGAAGGCCGACCACTACATAAGCCTCCATCAGTCCAGGAGAGAAGCAAGCTACCTTTCTTTGATCCACCTTCACGGACAGGGAAGAGAACGAAAAGAGTCCGCGTATGGTGGGCGTGGTAGGTTCGAGGATCTTACGCGGCGGAGCGAACTCTTCTATCGTCTTGCATTTCCTCTGGCAGCGTAGCTGCACCCCCTCGATCCATCGTACTAGAGCGATCCGAGAAGAACGATTAGGGTCATATTCTATCCTTTCTACAATGCCCATAGACGAAGTGCTTCGTTTCAGATCCATTCTTCGCTGCAATCGCTTCGATCCACCCCCTCGGTGAAAAACAGTAATACGCCCTGAAGAATTCCTACCAGCGGACTTCCCTGTACGTGAAGTGAATTGTCTCAGTGCTCTCCCCTCTTGGCTTTGTCTCATTGTTTATCTCGTAATCATTCGATTCCGTTCGAATTAGCTCCTACTCCTTCTTCTTCTTTATTCGTCCTTGGTCCTTTTTACACTATACTACCTTACTATATTCTATTTCTCTATGTTATTGCTCTACAGTGAAATCATATGTCATTAGTAGAGAGTAGGGGGATTGGTATTTATTGGTATTGATATATGTCTTCCTTAGACTTTGCTTATTGATTAATAGACTTTAGATAGCCTCTTTGTCCAATGAAAAGCACGAGGATTCCCTCTCTGACGACTTCGGTGAACAATGGGCAACTCCTACTACTGAAACCAGTGGATACCACGCCTCTTCCTCTCATCTCTGGGCTGCTCTTGCTGACTCTTCCCTTGCAAACGGTTCCCCTACCAGAGAAGAGTACTTCTCAACCAACAGAGAAGAGGCGGATTCCGGTCCGGCATCCCGTATAGGGCGGGATGGAGCTGTTCTCTTTTTGGAAGAGAGTAGGGCCCTGGCTGAGCCTGAGTTTGTTCGTTCTGTGTACGAGGTTGGCTTGCTTTGTGGTGCCGTTGATACCCTGCCTAGCTGAATAACTGACCGACGGCGGAATGGTAAGCTTCTTCGTTCACCTGCACTCGTTCCCGCCAGCCAAGCAGAGTCAAAGCACCCTGAACCGGACCAAATCCGAAACAGGCTTCGTAGGAAGAAGCGACGCCTACTCTCCAACCATTCCCCCTGCCCTCGGTGCCTTCCCCTCTCCCCGGCAATCTTTCAAGCAAGCAGTAGTCATAGGCACCTTCATACTCAAGCCATCAATCGGCATAGTAGTCAAGCAAAGCCAGCCCGACCTTCCCTCTCTCCTACTCGAGCTTCGTACTCTCCAAAACATCAAGTGGCACAACATCCGTAATCGGAAGAACATGAATCGCCCCACCGGGCGGATGGGAAAGGAGATGAAGGAAGATCAGTTGTATCAGCTACAGAATCTGATTCCGGTGAGGCTACAAGCCTATCTTCGACTTTCGTTGTTCTTTTTTCTTGCTGTAAAGTGCCATTTCCGCTCCCCAACGACAGAAGTACGAAATTACTAACTAGTCTAGTTGCCATTTCAAAGCCCGTGTGGCATGGGACAGTTTTAAGGTCTTTCATTGTCCGAGCAATGGCTCAAGCATTCAATGTCAGATTGTGTTCTCCCGACGGATACTTCACAAATATTGGGAAGTCCGGAGGCCTTACAAGGGTGAATCTCCACTCTTATCTTACAGAATCACAATTTTCGAACCTTTCCTATGAGCTCTTGCTTCTGAGAGTGCTGCTGTGGTATCTGGTTGAGTGAAGGTGCGATTGAGCTACCGTCGGGAGCGGTTTGAAGCCAGATGATGGAACGCTGTCCACTGGAACAAAGAAATTGCATTAGTCACCGTTGTGACCTAGACACGACGTTAGAGCGAGTTCGGGAGCGCCCCGAATCAAATTAAATACCGGCTGGTACGAAGCAGGTCTGGAAGCTTCCATGTTGAGGACGGGGCCCTCGTTATTCTCGCGTTATTCTCGAAAGAATGACCAAGAGAAGGCGAGCGGAGTGAGGCCAGACGCATCTTTCTAGTCCCTCTGCCGTGAAGTGAAGAAGGGTGATCTTAACAATTGGAAGTGAGCCTAAACTTTTCTGAGGTTCTCTTAGAGTTGTCTACCTGAACGAAGCTTCCGAGTTTAAGTGTAGTTTTGGGTCGGCGAAAAGTCAAAGTTGTCATTCTCCTGTTGCTTAATCTGTGTGTTCCGTTGAGCGGTTGATCCCTGGTCAACAGCAGATACCTGTCTGACTTCGTTTCATTCTTTTCGGACTCATTTCGGTTCCACCCTATCAACACCCCGCCCTTGCTTCACGCGCCAGGGCATGGCTAACCGTTTACCCTCGATGGCCTGACCCGCCATTTAGACTCATTCGTTCAGCAGAGCGAAGAAGATCTGTTTCGGTTTCAATTCCTTGATCGAAACTCGATTGATGAGCTGAGGTAAGGAGAGTTGCGTATCAGTTTATTATGCTTTTCTCGGTTCTGGGAGGATGCCTTCCAACCAAAAGCTTTCCGGAATTTTTTCAAGGCTTTTTATATTTTAACTTGAAAACTTATTTAAGTTCCTTTTGGTTCTCATCTTCTGCTCCTTTCTATTCTCGTAGGTAGATATGGTTCGAAGTACCAGAGTGGGACATCCGCTCTAAGTGGTCACTTTATCAAGTTTTAGGGCAATCCGACCTAGCTTAAGCGCTTTAGCTTTCGCACTTAACTTAAGCAGCAAAGCACAGAAAGAAGGGCGGTGGGAGGGTAAAAAAGCAAGTTAAGGAGGCGCAGGAGTATGCGACAAGCAGTTGCATGTTCGGTGTGGGAGATCTTCTGTAACGAGATGAATTAGAACACTTGGAATCCTCGCGGATATAGCGTGTGTGCCACGAGTGCTCTGTCTTCGAAAAGGCAGAATGCTGTTATCGAATCCGCTGTTTCGGAATAGAATACGCTGTGTGTCCTAACCAGATGCCGTGGGGCGATAAGGGGTGCTTTATCTAAACTAGGCAGGATAACTTGGCTAACTTTCCTACTCTGATAGCATCTCTGAACGGCAGCTCAACCGCCGTAACGAAGGAATGAATCTATTAAGTTAAGTGGAAAGAGCCCTCGTAAGGCCTCATTCATCTCTTACCCGGCAAAGGCCTCTCTCATCCCTTGCTTATGCTGAATCGAAATTTTCTTGGTCTTATTTTACCCTCGGGGGGATAAGCTCTTCTCTTATCTGCTCTTCCCGCTGTTCTCTTTTCTACTGTTGGAGGCAGGACTACTTTTTTCTTTTTCTTTCGAGAGGGGGCATAGTTTCGTAGCCAAGTTAAAGACGTGCCAACTTTTCCTACTCTTTCTTAAGCGCTGGTTCTGCTTTCACTAGATTCTGTTCTTTTTTTCACACATCTGTTTTTAGGCCTAAAAAAAAAAAAGAATTTCATCCCGAGGTGACTTCGCTAGACTTGCTTCTAGTCTGATAGGAAATCCAACTCACAGTCGTAAGAACTGACGGCAAGGCCTGACGACCGCTTATTCCTTCTCGAAAGCTGCCCGCGAATGCTCTTCTTCCCCGGCTGACAGCAGTGAGGTCGAATCCTTTAAGCCAAAGGAAATCCCAATATCAAATCGGAAAAAGCCCCGTGAGAGAATGAGGAAAAGGTGGGGTCTTCAACTGGGGTGAAGTTAGGCGGACATGCATCTAAGGGGAAAGTCCTATCGTAGTGAAGCTTACTTGGAAGATCTAAAGATCTAGACTGATTCAATATGAGTAAGCATGGAGGTGGTTGATAGTTGAGCAGATTGGGTTGTAGTGATAGGGGGATGACTGGCATGTGATCTTTGGCCATAGAAGTGACCCTCTTTCTCCTGTGGGTAAAGACCACGACGGATGAGAGAAGGAGATTTCAGTTAGAGGAATGCCTCCGCGAGCTATAGTAGCGTAAAGAGGAGGAATGAGGAGGATGGATCCTTTCCGGGCGATATTCCCCCTTTTCTTTATAGTAAGGGGCAGGAAGATCAAGGCTGAATCCGACCTTCTTTTCGTTTCGTTTAGGTGTGAGCCAATTTTTACTTTATAAGATCTCTCTTCGAAGGCCTCTATGCCTGTTCTCGAATCCGCAGCAATAGATGAGTGCGATTGAGCCTTCCTTTATGAGGCCGGTTGATCTGGTCTTTCCAGTTATATTACATGTAGAGAATGACATCCGTAGTTCCTTTATCAGTGATATGGGCGCATGTTCCAGCAATAAAGAATCTCCCCAATCGACCTGACTTCCTGAGTGCCCGAAGGGAAGGGGACACGGTCGGACGTGGGCATTTCAATAATTCATATTTCCTGCTCGCCGTTATGCTATGTTATGTTTCAGTGCCATGATGGTCTGCCAGTGGCATGGTCTTTCTTCCATGTACATGTTTTTCTTGAATATTCATATGCCTAAGGGAAAGCACCCTTACCTGAAGCTTCCCTGCCTTGCTCTTCTAAGTCCCTTTACAGGAAAGCGAATAGGTATCGACTCCCGCCTCTAATTAAGTAGTAGTGCCTTTCATTGTATGAGAGGAAACTCCCTTGGTTAATAAAAAATATGCAAAGGCAGATACTTCAAAAGGGAAGAGACTTCAAATAAAAATTAAGAGAAAGCCGAGACGAGAAAGGATAAGTTGAACATAATCGTTTATGACCAGTATGACTATGGATTTCCAAGACGTGATTATTAAATAACGAAATATCAATATCATAAGAGATGACTGGTCAAGTCCTCCTCCTTTAGTTTGTCTTACGGACGGAGTGGGCTTTTCCCCAATGGGGTTTAGCTTGAAGGCAAGTAGGCTATTGTATTGAGACGAAAACACCTACCTTTTTCAGCTTACACGGAAGGGCTATGGCTCTGGAATGTCTTTTTCTCAAATAGGGTAATAGCCCCCGCGCTAACATACAAAACTGGTCACAGGAAAGGTCAAAGATCGGGCAGATTAGAATCAGTACATCTCAGTGGTTAGAGTAATAAGGAGGCAGGTACATTCGATGACAGATTCTAGAGGTGCCTATAAGGAAGTGTAAAACCTGGCGGACGCAGTCAAGTGACGGTCTCTTCGTGGAAGGAAGAATGGATGGTACCTATAACCAGACCCGTTCGAGTCTAGGCTATGGAGAAAAACTAGTGCTACAAAGGAACGACGGTTAAACTCTGAACTCTCTTCAATGCAAGGCGATAGTCCTACCTTGATGGCTGAACCCGGGTTGTCTTTCTTAACGGATCACGTGTGTCACCTACTAGCAATGGAATATGCTTCACTCGCTCCCACCTTACTAAGCCGCTATCGGTGCAGGATCGAGCCTGGAAGATTCCCGTGTGTGTTGAAATCGCTCAACTCAACAAAGGCAGGAAGAGAGATTTTCTCTAAAAAGTAGGGTTGGTTTTTCGACAGGGAACTTGATGGTCCTGCGTAGTACCCGTAGCTTATCCTCTATTTGTGACTTCGATGCTGTCATACATCGTGGGTCTACTTGCCTGCCTAAAAATGCTTTCAATTTGTCTTTTAGACGGTGACTTCATTCTTACCTCCTAGTCAATAAAAAGATTGAATAAGCGAAGCGCACTCCCATCATTCCGGTCATTTTCATCCGTATGTCTGGGAGCTGTGTTCTTCCCGTGCTTCTTTAAGTTTTAGAATACTGTGCCATAAAAACATACTCTGTCCTTTAGTTCTCTCTATTACTGGTATAAATGGTTCTTTTTCTATTAGTTATTAGTATTACTATAACAAGTATACTCTATCTAGATACAATAGATAGAATAACACCATTCACATGACAAATGCTTTACGCTCGGGTACAAAAGAGGATAAACGAGAGAGGAGAAGCGCAGTCAGGAGCGATAGACTGACTACGGATGTAGCAAGCGGTTTTATGGTTACCGTCACGATGAGAAGAAAAGGTAATTCGCTGGGATCTTATCATGCTTCCCAGAGATGCTGGTTCGAATCCAGCTCTGGATTCCGCTCTATCCAGTTTGCTTTTCATAGTAGAGCTGGCCAAGCGCGGCATTGATAGAATGAAACGGATCGGGTATCAATCAATTTTAGTATTAGCATAGTCTCTAGATCGAATGCCTACTTACCTTTGAATATTGAGCGGAACAACTCCATCCGAGTGTGAGGAGAAAGGCTTCCTTCGGTAAAAGCTTCTAAACTTGAAGGTGACCCTTTTCCCCTCGTACCAATTAGAAAGAGGATTTGAAAGAACTCAGTATAGAAGAACTTCTCACTCGAGCCTGTCTTCGTTCCTCTCCTTTCTATCTGCCATTTTCTACAGTATGAAAAGGCCTAGCCCCTATCGTACGAGCAACCTAGTAAAAAAAGTACCCGCTTTCCTCTCCTTCTAGTCGATTTAGCGTAATCACTCAGTCGTCTTTCCGCTTCGCCCCTATCTATGACTTGGAACGAGTACGACTCGCATGTGTCATGTGTTAAGCATGTGTGAATCATATACATTACATTGAAACAATCCTAGAATAGAGCTAACGATCGACAGTCTAGCGATCCTTGTCTCTTATGTAACTGGAAACAAAAAGCCTATCTAATCAGACAGTCAATCCTGTCCTTCTCTTCCCTTAGTGAGACTTCCTAGGGTCGGTATTGTATATCATAGAGGAAAAACATAACATGTATTAGCTGTTTCGGATAGAAATAGAGTCGCTCTATATAAAAAATCTATGTAACAATGTAATTGTTTCGGATAGACAAGAGAAGTCGTATCGAGTTTTAGCCTTGTGTGGACCTAGACTCGCTTTAGCTAAGGATTGACATTGACAATCCGCTTTTTCCGGTAACCGTAAGACAGAGAATAAAGATCCGTATTGACTGTTTCATCTAGGAATGTAATTGTTACATAGATTGTCTATAATGCTATGCATAAAACATAAAATGTATATAATTGTTCTTGGCAGCTTACAGACCTAATCAATAAGCTCTCGCTTATATCATACAATAAGCTATCTTTCTTTCTTAGATGTTATATGGAAAAAGAGACTTGGGACATTATTAGAAGAAGTCATCATATACAATAGATGTATAAATTACATTGAATGAAAGGTTATTGAGTAGTTAGTAAGTAATTCCCAGGTAAGCAAGTAAGGCAGCCAAAGGGAAAGGACTTGAGAAAGGAAGTCCCATCTAGTGCTAGATCTATCGTAAGCCGGGTTTGAGAGTCAGCCAGTCCCACGGGATAGAGAATTTCATAAAAAGAGTCCGGTGCTAGTAAGCTTCTCTCGTTCTAGCATAAGTCAGTCCCCCGCTCTCAAGTAAGGAAGTTCAAAGCAAGGTTTTAGAAGTAAGCAAGGTTAGATGATAAGTCATTCCCTGGGGATATAATTTATATACTAAGTAAGTTTTTACTAAGCCAACCTGCTAATCCCTAGATCTAGAGCTAGAGAAAGAAGAAGGTAGGGTTGGAAAAGTAAACTTCCTTATGGATTAGCTGGTTAAAGAGTGGATTAGAGGTTTGAGCGTGGAATTACTTATAATAGAACTAATAGAACGAGGGTGACTTACTAACCTGGGATTGGAGGGTTAGCAAAAGGGAAGGGAATTACTTACTCTAGAAAGAGTGAACTGCCTTACCTTACGAGGGGTAGTGGATAAAAGCACTTTCTTCCCCTTCTTTCTTACTATACTGGAATCTCGTACAATCTATAATCAGGATTGGAACCTTTCTCAAGCGGGTATTTACTTCTCTTTCCAAATAGGAAAGTCAGAGTCTTTATTAAATAAACCATTAGTAAGGTGCAGAGCGGGAGCCCGGGAGAGGAATTAGATCCGCATACATAACATACTTTTTCGAAAGCTTCAGAAGTGGAAGTTACATAGAGTCTGGTGGTATCGTATATAAGAGGAAGGCTGCATTTAGGAGTGATCTTTCCCTCTTTCTAAAAGGAAGTTTTTGATGTAGTTGCTATTTGTTTTTTCTTAGATGTCCAGATTTGTTCCCCTGCTTTTGTATGGGCTAATATAGATATAGGGCTTGCATAATTGTATACGTAAGAAGTCTAGGTATTTTATAGGGCCTTATAGCCAGTCTTGGTTACCTTTTTTGGGGTTCCAGCCGAGGGAGGGCTCTATATGATTTCATGGTAGGGACTATAGATCTTTCCTGCGGAGGTAAAAGTTTGCATCGATGTAAGCGAATATGGTCCCTATAAGCCATTGGGATTCCTTCTGCCATCGAGTGAGAGTTTGGGGCGAGGCCAACCATTGGGAAACTTTATTTTCCAGTTGGAGTTGCCTTACATGGTGGGGTCCCTCAAAAAGCATGGGATTATTCTCACAAAAGCTGATTCAATCGGGTCCTTTGTCCTTAACTATTATCTGCCAGCCCATGGGAGTGCCCTTAGAACCATTGGGAGTTATCTTGGCTGTTTTCTTACATTCAGTTGAATTCCTTCTGTCTCTGTCGATGCTAGGTCTTTTTGCGAGCCAGCAGCGCCAGTTACCAGGTAATCTCTAGTATCAGTACCAGTTATTGCCCCTCCAGTTTTAGTCCAAAGTGAGTAAGCAAGCGAGTGGGAAACCTTTACTTTATATGAGTCACCTGTTGAAGTGCTTTTAAGGGGACCCGAAGGCTTTATCTTCTTAATAAGCTAGCTAAATTTAGGGCTTTCCTTGTGTAATTCAGCGAGTAGGAGTGTCCTTTTAGCAGGAGGATATTATAAAGAATATGATGCATAGGCCCTCTTTTTCCCATCTGTAGTCTCATAGCCAGTGCCATTAGTTGCCCCTCCAATTGGAGTACAAGGAAAATCCCTTCCGTAGGATAAGCCTCTCCTGTTACAGTGGCAATTGTAGTTGTTTTGTCCTTCGCTGCGGTTGGAGTTGAAGTCCTTAGGCAAACAAGTTATCTCTTAATGGCAAATCCTTTTTATTTTTTCTGGGTTTACGTCGAGAGAACGGATAGTTCGTAATGTATGTTAGGAGGGTACGAGAAATGCTCCACTGGCAAGGTCCTTTCAAGCAGGTAAGGAGAATCTTTCTAGAGGTAAGGAAAATATACATACAGATACTGCTGCGGGGACAGGGATAGCTTTTCCATCAGTCCCTTGGGCAAGGAAGTAGGCTAGGCAATCTAGTGAAAAAACAAGTGATCCATTTGAAAGCTGTTACATTTCATTTCCAGGGTGAGAGTGTCCTTAATCGAGTATGAGTCCCCGGGTATGCTTTTCCAAGTCCAAGTGTTCGAAGGAGGCGAGCTCCCTTTAAGAAAAAGCCCTTTCCTGTTACCGTTGATTCCAGGTAGTTTCTTGAGGACGTGAGCAAGACAGATAAAGCTAGTTTATTGTGCAGAAAAAAAAGTAAGACTTTCCAAAGCAAGCACTCCTAATCGGCTGTTGCAAGCTCAGGGCGAGGGGTGGCACTCAATTTACTGTCGAGAAGGCGGATTCTGAAGTGTGTCACATCCGAAACCCGCAAATCAAGACAGAACTCTTCTTTTTATACAATATTCTCAGTCATATTCAATCTCGACTTATTCAACTAAGCCGAACATTACACGCAAATAGAACAATGAACACTTTAAGAAGTGATAAGCGAATTCACTCATTAAGGGGTCATAGTAAAATTAAAAGCTTCTCTCGTTGCCTTCGATTCAAAGTCAAAGAGTGGTGGGGACTTACCTAACCCTATACAGAAGACAAGTAAACTTCCCTGATACGAAAGCCTTGGATAGTAGGGACAGGGTAAACCATAAACTGCCATAAAGGAATCCATATCTTTCCTATCGGCTATCTTGTGGTCTAGCTATGGTCTAAGATGGGAAGGCCTGTTTCTAAATAGTAGGAGGATAGGGCCAGGCCATAAGCAGAGGAGCAGGTTGAAAGGGTCTCATGCTACGATACGAGTCGAATACATAGAGGTAGAGTTCGGGTCAATAGATAGAATTGGGAAACCCCCTCTCCCTTTTGTCGGTGATACAGTCGTCGCGGCTGGTTAACGAGATTGAACAAAGTCAAGGGCGCGACGGGGTCCAGGCAAGGGTTTCGGTGAACAAAGTAGTAAATAAAAAAAAAAGTCGCTTTAGGAGCGGTTGCTAAGCTCTTTCTCTAGTCAAGGTCATCGGCGAGGTAGAACCATTCTTTTTGGTTTGGGTGTTAGCGCTAGGAGAAGGCGAACTAGCAGCCGTATCAAAGAAGTTGTTCGTACTGACCTCACGCTTAGGGTTCGCTACCCATAAGTCGTTCTGCGGAACTTTCTAAAATTCTAGAGTTCCGAATGGAGGAGACTGATTCAAGAGAAGAGGCTTCGATTGAGCCCATGACCTTGCTTGAACTAGAAAACCTTGGACAGCGGGGACTGATACAGGTGGTCGGCTTTAGCTTTGCTAAAGGCAATGAGGGAAAGCTTTCTAGTCTGGGCAATTCACACTAACCGAATCTCGCATAGAATCCATAAATGAAGAAAGCATCTCAATTGGAGAAAAGTTCGTTTTCCTCAACGAAATTCCACTCATAAGTAGGTTCACATCGTGATCTAAGTTTCATTTCCGGTTATGATACTGGTAAAGAGTCCTATTCTTCTCCCCGGGTTATGAAATAATTCAATAGCTCCGGGCCCCTCACTGCATTCCAGGGCAAGCCCCTCCCCGATCCTCCCCTTCCTGAGATTCCTACTGGATTTTAGCAAAAAGAGTATGAACACTGTATCGCTATGCCCCTCGCTTAGCCCCGCTCTTTGGTTTAGGATGGATCCGGACTGGACTAAGCCTGAAGATAGAATTACGGACTGGAAGCGAAAACACCGTCAAAATGGCTTCTTTCTTTGTCTCCGCTGGACTTGTTTTGTAATAGCTTGATGAGCTGAACCAAGCCAAACAAGAGATATTACGTTCTACCTTCTGCTTCGAGCCCGGCCGAGAGCACGCTTCCCGATAGTCTCTTCCTTCCTAGAAATAGAACTATAACTCTCAAACCCGTCCCGTCTCCTTACTCGAGATATCTGAGATAGCTCCGTCAACTAATAAAATAACTTATAATAGACGAGCCCATTATCCTTCTGTTCTGAACTTGCTTCTTGGTATGGTACAGGAGGAGGGGCGAAGAATTCTAGTTCTAGTTCCGCTTCTGCCTAATCTTTAGTACCGCTTTGAGATTGAATCTTTAGAACCATGTGCCTAAGAGGGCGAGGACCTTTCTAGCCATAATTCTTCCCCCGGTTCTACCTCCTTCTGCAATAGTGATCTATCCCGTCCACCCGCGAGCTATCCATTCTAACCTGTCTTTGCCTAGCAAGATACGTCTAGTTCTCCCTACGCTTGCCTATCTCAGTAGGAAATTGGAACAGTCTCCGATTTCAAAGGCGAAGCCGAGGCAAGAGCTATACCTTCTGGAACCGGAGCAATAACTGCTATAAAGGAAGCAGATGCGCAGGAACGATCCCTAAAGCAAATACTCGGAATGCTCCACGACTAAGTATACCCATTCAGACTCGCTTTTGTTCAATTATAAATAAATAACCACTTTAATGGAGATTTATAGCATCATTCAAGTAAATACAGATTGAGATCGTAGAAACATGAGCTTGTGATATAGCTACACCTAATTCCAAACCGGTTAATGCAAGAACTATAAATAAAGGACCAGGATCTCCTATGAAATAGAAAATATTATTCATACATAGCATAGTCCAAGCGAACCCACTTAAAATCTTTACTAAACTATGACCGGCCATCATATTAGCAAATAAACGTATTCCTGAGCTTAATGCGCGAAAACAATAAGAGATTAGCTCAAGGAGTACTAAAAAAGGCGCTAACGGCAGTGGGACTCCTGCAGGTAATAAGAAGCTTAAAAAATGAAGCCCATTTTTTTGAAAGCCCACTATAGTAATGCCAATAAAAATAGAAAATGAGAGACCCAAAGTAATGAGAAAATGACTTGTAACTGTGAAGCTATAAGGTATCATACCCTGAAGATTACGAAATAACGAAAAAGTAAAAGTGACCAAGATGCGAGGGAAAAACTTTTGTTTTCCGGAAAGACCACCTATTTGTTCGTTTACCGGGTTCAGCACGAAATCATAAAGAAACTCTACCAAGGATTGCCAAGCATTTGGTACTAAGGTTCCTCCTCCCTTTTTAGTAACAAAATGAACCAGAAGTAGGACCAAACTGAGAGTTAGCAGCATAAAGAAAGATGGATTTGTGAATGAGAAATACAAGTCCCCTATTTTCATAGGAATCAATGGGAGAATGGCAAATTGCTCAAGTGGGCTGTTGGGCGTAATCGTAAGAAAGACTTTTCATTTCATCCCTGTAGTTCCGCTTCTTGCTTTCCAAATTCAGGAAGACTTGTCGAAAATCGCTTGGTCCAACCAGCATGGGAGTCGTCGGGGCATTGCTTGGGACGAGTTAAGTAAAGACTGGCTACCCCTAACTGCACACCAACCAGAGACCACAATACAAAAATCTCTGCTTGCTTCGAAGCACTTCTAGACCGCACAACTGCCGTCTACTCGAATCTACTCGGAACTAGACTGCGCCGATCTGTCGATTCAATCTATGGCATTCTTCTTCTATACGATAGCTTACCCCTTTTCCATTCATATCGATTTGGGTTTTTCCGCACCATATTTAGATCTTCCTCTTCTTCGATCCGGAATTCCCAGCAAATCCTTGACTCCTCGAATACAATGGGATTTCACACCTGGCGAATCTTTTACTCTACCTCCTCTTATTAAGACCATAGAATGTTCCTGCAAATTATGACCTTCGCCTGGAATGTGAGCAAATATATCATGTCGATTGCTCAACCGTACTTTGACTATCTTACGTAGAGCTGAATTAGGTTTTTTAGGTGTTCTCGTTGAAACACGCAGGCATACTCCTTGCTTCTGGGGACATTGATCCAAAGCTCGAGTACGGTCCGTGCGCCGTTTTTCTTCTCTACCATGACGAATCAATTGATTTAATGTAGGCATCGCTCTTGACCTTGTCCTCTCCCCTTATGCCCTATCACTAGTGATTACTCCCAATCCAAAGCACCCCTTTTTCCATTTGGGGGGTAAATACTCCACAATAAGGGGTTTGAGGAGACTCTCTACCCGGGTACCTATTATTCGTCGGCGGTCCGGCGCACCCCTACCCCCTACTCCTGATATCTTCCAAACTGTTAGGGTCAGAGACTTTTTACTTACGAGTCACTGCTCCTCCCCCCGCCTAGATCCCCGGCCCATTTGGCGGATAATGGAAATCTTCCCATTGTTTTAAAAAGGCCGCAAAGAGGTCGGAGTTTGGGTTAACAATATCAAAGAGATAGCGCCCATATTCATGCGGTTCGACATGAAAAATGAACATCGATACAACGCGACGAATATCCGGGTCCTCGGGGCTTTCAACGGGGAATTCCAAGGGTTTAAGCATATAAAAAACCTTCTTGCGCATTTGGCGCTCAAAGACTTGAAGATTTTTTATAGCGATAATTTCCTCCCGACTTAAGGGGAGTTCCCTAGTTTTTAGGACCCGAGGGGGCTCCTCCTCTAAAGGCTCGGGGGGAAGATTTAGATCGGGTAACCCCCCGGGTGCCATTCCAAATAGAGTATGCTTAAAGACAAGCATCTCTAGGTTTTGGAAGACAATAATGCTTGTCTTTAAACAGACAAATAAAAAGAGGGTCCACTGGAGAATTGACAGAAACCTTTTATAATTTAGTATAGTAAAAAAAAAGACCCGACTTTCCAGATGAAACGGAAAAAAATGGAAAGCCCGGGAAAGGCAATAGACGAAAAGACATAACCAGAAGAATGGTGTGAAATAAATGACTTTCTCCAGTTGAGGCATTTGAGAAAAAAGAAATTATTCTATCATGCCTCAACTGGATAAGCAGTCGTTTATGATTTCAAGATCCAGATTTTTTAGTTCAATAAAGAGGAGCAGAATTCTAGGATTCTTAAAATTATCTCCCTCACTTCTTCTATGCATTCCTCATCCTGTTGACCGTTCTCGCTCTGTGCTCTTCTTTGTTTTTCATTATGGTAAGAATGGATTTCTTTCATGCCTTACTTTCGAAGGCTTTCATCTCCACGGGGGCCCGCGCCCTCTCTTCTTTCTTTTTAAAAATGGGCTTCTCTGGGGGTCTAGCCTTGGCCATTTCTTATCTTTTGCAAGCCTTCGCCGAGGCCACACCCTTTGTTGCATATATGGCTCCTTCGGGGGCACAGTGTGACGGTGACAAAGAAGTTACATCCTCCAGCTCGTCGGGAAATTGGCGGCAATATCTAAACTTGCCATCCCCGAAGGAAGGAGATTCCGCCCCCGAACCATCCACAGCCCGGGCCCCCGTAAGGGAGGAGGCCCACGAACCTTCAACCTCATCCACATGGAGTGGCTCGTGGATTGAGAAATGGCTCAATCCCGAAGTCTCATCTTCGACCCCAAACCAGGGTCAGCTGCAGCAAGGGGAAACCGGGGTGGCTCCTGGTCAACCATCCCAGGTCGTGGAGCAAGCGGGACCAGGGCCCGCAGAACAGCAGGCTTCCCTGTTTGCAAAACAAGAAGAAATGAAGAGGGAACTGCGTGATTTTCTACAGGCGCATACCAAGATTGCAACTAAATACAATTTAGTTTCGCAAACAGAAGAACATAAAACATTCTGATTTTGATCGATTAGAAAAAATGGCTAAGGCCATGAATATGTATCGAAATTTAGATCTAAAAAATGCCCGGGAAGCTAGAATGCTCTCAAGGCTACTATGAAGGAATGGGATGACGCCACTATGAATGAAAACGGTAATTAATTACTATCAGCAGGGGAAGAAGTCATTCTAATGAGGTTTTTCCGTACCTCATTCGTTTCGATTCTTTTTTTTCTGGTTCTGCCGAAGCTATTGCATAGTTTACCTAGCCTTTATTGATCTTATTCGTATTCTTATCGAAGAGTGAGGCCCTCTCATTCCTTAGCTTAGGGAGTGAGAGGGGCAAGGGGAAAGGTGGGTGGCCCCTTGCACCGGCGTTCCTTATCTCAGTAGTGGAATACGTAGGATACGACTACTACCAAACTCAAACCTTCCTTAAGCTGAGGAAATCTAATTCGAGAGGTGGATAGATAGGACTACGTCTTGCTCGATCAGGACGCTAGCTTTATTGCGAGCCAAAAACAATAAGTGGAATTCTCCCTTGACTAGATATTTTATTGAATTATGGAATTCTCTCCCCTATCGAAGATTCTCGAAACTCTCAATCCCCCATATCTTTAGGGGGGACTCTTTACCTTCTTTGCGTATGATAAATTCATTGATCGTGCCACTGGAAGATCTTTTTCAATAACGGTACGGCCATGCGATCCTTGTTGTTAAGCGAAGGGGTAGAGTTGAAAATGGATGAGTGTTTGGGGTATCAATCTCGACCTGGCAATGGGTTTCGACTGGTCTAATGGGTTAGATGCTCCTGTTGCTGTACCCGTAGCTGCTTGTTGAGTAGGTTCCTTTGCTCTTATTATGAGGGTTGATGCTGGGAGAGAACCTAGCTAAGGGGAAAGAGAGTGGATGGGCATCCCTTTCCATAGGGGTCTTCTACCCACTTCTACTAAGGCTAGGCTCCCATTGTAATGGTGAAGGGACGCCAGCAAAAGGGTTGGAAGTATTGCAGCATAGGGTTCATCCAAGGAAAACTTTTATGAGCCCCACTAAAAAGGTCCAGCATGACAGATATGGTGTTGCCCCATTTGATAGGGGATGGTGAATAATTCGAGTTGGCCATCTGAGGACAGCGGAAATGGGGTTCGGTACCTCATTCCTCAATCCAGGTACGATCTCCGCGCACCTCTACCTCTATGGGGTTTCTTTTTTTCCCTGCTCTGCTGTAGTAAGGATCAGCCCTTTGAATAAGCGAGGGATTGATAGCTTTCTTTTACTATCTTCTGACTGATTAATAAAGACCATTCCAAGAGAGTAAACGAGAGGAAGGGGAGTAAAAGTAGCAACAGCAGTTAGCAGCTCAACGTAGTAAGAAGAGAGTCGAAAGAAGCGTTAAGCTCTGTCATTAGTCGGAAAAGCGGATCTCAACAATTGTAAAGCGGTCATTCGGACGATATGACAATACGTGTGAGATCGTCCGCATGTTGTATATACTATATTTCTTTCTTACAACGGTCCTCGTGCCCTAGGTTTCTAGCTTGGCCCAGCCTACTGGAAAGAAAAGACAGACTCGAGACTGAAAGGATCGAGGGATGGCTATTCCTGTTCTGACTGGCCTAATGCACAGGGACTCAAACTCAAGGACCTGTTCTAAGGCTGGGACAACTATTCCTATTGCTAAGTTCATCATTGAGGCATAACAATAACAACTAACAACGGAAGCGTATTCTAAGTTCCGATCGGTAGGATATGCTTCACAAACTTCAAGTTATGATCCCAATAAAACATTGATTTTGTTTAGTGTCCCATTGCTGTTTGGGCTCGCTTCTTCCAAGTTCTCCTTCTAAGTTCTCAAAGAGTGCATTGTCTCGATGCCTGTTCATTGAGCCATTTAGCCGAGCTAAGGTTTGGAACCCTAGTTTTTGAGGGTCCAGAGGAAAGAGCAAAAGCTCAAGAGAGGAAAGAATGAATAGGATAGGAGTCTGCTGCAGAGGCCGCCTGGAGACCGAGACAGAATTTCATTATGCCTAGCTTGTCTTACCTTTGCTATTTGCCCCAAACGTAGGAAGGCAGTCAAGTCACTTCAGGAAAAAGAGGAAGGAAGTCAGAAAAGGAAAGGGCTTCGGGAGTGAAAGACAGAAGTTAAAGAGAGTCAAGCGAAAGCGAACCCCTAATCAGTAGAAGAGGCACCAGAAGAGGAAGCGAAGCTGAAAAGGCAAGGACCTATCCACAAAATGGAGCGGATTACATATGAAAAACAAGTAGAATCCCCACTTTCAATGTGGAATTATAAACTCAGAAAACCTATTACTGAAAATTATATGGCGGATTCCTTTACGGATCTAGGGAAAAAACTTGCTTTTGGGACCTTAAAAGGAATTCATTATATTTTACCACTATTAGCTAAATTACCTCCAACCGAGAATATTATTACGAAGGATAATAATAAAATAAAGAGCGAAGAACAATTACACGAAATAAGACCAGGGTTGCTCGATGCTATAAGAATACATAAAAAGGAACAAAGAACACAAGATGAAGCGTTTTTTGATGCCGGACTTTCAAATCAGAAAAATAAGCTTTCTTAAATCGAAAATGATATCTTCTTTGATAATAGGATTCATCTTATGGTGGGTATTTCTCCCAGACCAAATGGTTTATTTACCGACCTTGGATTCCCTAAATCATGATTGGGTTCAGAATGTGAAAGATATAGTAATTAGGAATTTATACAGGGAGGAAATTCATGATGTTTTGAACAATGCCAATCTTATACAACATCAGCAGTTACAAGACGAGCTAAAAGAAAAACTAAGGGAAGGAGCTCATGGATCAGGCTTTGACCCTCTTGATTTAAAAAAGGGGGATTTGCTGTTATAGGAGTCTCCTGCTTAGCTCTGTGTCTAATAAGTGAAAAAGCTTGCGAGATTGCTTCCAAAACATAGCTAGAATGAGAAAACCAGAAGAAAGAACAATCATTTTTCGCGTAAGTAACATAGTGCAACAAAAGAATTCCATTGAGAAGAATCAGCAAGAATCGCATTAAACCACTCGTAAAAGAGGGATACACGAGCGGAGAAGACGTTGAATAGCGTATTCCCCGCGGCGATTCCGTTGTGAAATAACGCAAAAGAAAGGGAGAGGTCATTCTTCCAAGTAGGCCAATCCAAAGAACCACCCATGGCTTCATTCCTAGATGTTGGATCCGACTATCTGGACAGCTAGGGGGAGAAGACAGCTTGGGGGGGAGAGGGTATTCCATGTTGAAGAATAGTATAGAAAACACCCGTTACGCCGACAATTGCTAGCACGGAACTAGCTTATCAACGCTGCACTAGGAAGAGTCTCTAAGACCTATAGGCCAATTAGACTGAATTAGTCAGTCTAGCGACTACTTGTGAGATATGTCCATTAACTGCTTTCCTTGCTAATGAGAGGTTAACCCGCTGGTAAGAAGTGATTGGATGAGCGTGTGGTAGTATGAATTCATTCCCTGCGTAGGTAGGGATTGCTGGAAGATCTGTTATATGGTAGGCTTATTGGAGTGCTTTTAGCAAGCACATTCATTGATGGAAGGAATCGTCTGCTGCTGCTCCGAAGATTGGAGAGGGTGCTCAATCGCTCTCTAGCCCGGATGCACTAAAAGCGTAGGGCTGAGTGAGCATAGTAGGGCTATTGAGTTTCATCCCTACCCAAGAATATCCCCCTATTAGCTTAGTGTTTAGCCGGGAGTGAGCGCACTACTAGTCGTAGGGCGGGAACGGTATAACAGTAGCTACGGTAGCTCAGGCTGTACGGATTGCAGCTATTTCTGAGTGTCTTGCGAACCTTGCTTTACTCAAGCTTTCACGTGGCGCCCCAGGGACTTTTTCGCCTTAGGCAAGCCTACCTATAAGTAGAAGATCCTTAGAAGGTAAGGAACTTAACGCCCAAAGGGAAGCTAATCAGTTTTGCTTTTCCAAGGCGTCGCGCTATTCCTTCATTGGCATTGGCCTAGTTACTTCTCCACGCCGCCGACTGAACTATTATTGGGAGGCCTTACGAGGGGTAATCAACTCCTTCACAAGCTAGATGAAAATTATCCCGGGTTTGAACTAAGACTGTGCCATCACCTTAATAGAAGTAACTAGCCAAGCTCTAAGACTAGGGATATTCGCAGTCCTAAGGCGCGAGAGTCTATTGGCCCTAGAGGAAGTCTAAGACTGTGGTGACAGAATCCTCCCCCTCCTATTCTTTTTTGTCTAATTCAATTCATCTGCACCTTCAAAGAGCTATTTGTCCAATTCCGGGCACTGTAAGAACCGATTCTCTGATTCAATCAAATATCCCATCCCAAAGGCCGATGAAAGCCCGCCCAATAGCAAGAAGGCTTTTTCAACGATTGGAATGCTTCCTTCCTCGATTGATGAGGCCTAAGGTAAGGAGTGCCTTTTGTGCTTTGCTTGCCAGTTAGTTTTGCGTATCAGTTCCTTGCTTTCCTTCCCCAGCTTGAAGTTCAGTTACAAGCCTTAGGTCTGTCAGGTACTTACCAAGACCTACGATTAGCGGGATAAGCGCCCTTTGATTTGATGCCATACTTCCTTCACTAATGCAGTCTATTGCTCCTGCTCTCCTTGCCTTGAAGTAGGTCTTTCGCTTTGGTGCTAGCCTTCCCTTTGTCCCTATCCGAGGTAGGGTAACTCTTCCGAGAGCCGGCTCAGAAGTGCGGTAACAACATTTTGGTTATATCTCTTATTATATAGGTCAGTCAGTGTCCTTAGTCTAGTCCTTTAAAAGTTTATTTCTTTAGTTAGTAGCCCCCCCTCTAATCACGAGGCTTTACCAAAGCTTAGGTCGGCTTTGAGGTCCGCTTCCGAGCTTGTTTGAATTGACTGAATCTGAATGAGAGCCCGGAGGATGTGAGTGTTTTGATCCTAGATCCGAGTCTCATGCCCTATAGTCCCGGCTTTGAATTCCTTCCCTGAGCCCACCTTTAGCCCTTGCTTTCGTTTCGCGCTAGCTGCTTTCCCTTATGTTACGCTAATTGTGCTTCGTCACCTCTTTTTTATTGTTGATGTAGTAGAGTAGTAGCGCACGCGCTCGCACTTAGAGCCATTACGCGCTTCTCTCGTTATGCAAGCCAGCTTTCTCAAGGAGGAGGTTTAGCAGTAAATTACATCTCGAAGAAGACCTCCTAAGGACGCCAGCCAGTAGAAAACAACAATTTAGTTGGAGCGAAAGGCGGCCAAAGATTCAGACTACGGTCGAAGCCAATTACAAAGGTTCGGAGGAGGATGAGACCCTTTCAAGGAGGTTTCTTTCTTAAATTATTCAATTGAGAGTTTGAAAGCCAGATCGGAGGCGGATTCCATCTTTACTTTAGAGTTTCCATTTTTCATGCCTTAGCAGAAGAGAGGAGGCTGTCAGAGCCTACTGATCTGTTAGCGGATACTAGAGCAGATTCGATTCTACGCTCGGAACCTTGGTCCAGCAATCTACTAAAGCGCTTGGATCGCATGACCGGATCCTATTCCATCCCAAGCTTTCCAAGCTGTGCTTCGGTGCGGCTTTGTGGGAGGAAGCCTTGAACTGTGCAAACGCGGAACAACCTCCGAACCGGATAAGATCTCAAGAGCTTACTACTCCATCCTAATCCTAGGGCATGGCATGTCTACTTTTTCGGTTACAAAGACTCGTGTTAGTCAAAGCTACTAGAAAGCTTGAGCCTCGAAAGAAAGCATGACCTTCGTAAAGGTCCAGTCTAACTCGTATTCGTGATTTACTAACTTCGGCGCCCTAGCTAAGGAGACACGACCTCGGACTTGAACAAAGGGGAATCAGACTCTCAATGATATGATAAGATTCTCTTCTATGAGAAATGACTTACAGCGATCCTGCATCTCCGCCTAGTTACTTCGCTCCGCCCCTTGATGACAAAGTAAACATAGCCGAAAGGCCCTTTTTTTCCTATCCTATAGTGGAAAAGATCTCGGATTGGTAATACGCTCTCTCCGAAAGACGCTTTACATAGTGATCCGTTGAGCGAGAGCTCTTATACACGGGACTTTCGTATTACTATGGCCGCCTGAATCCGTAAGGCTGGTACTTATAGTGGTCGACCCCTGTTAGGTAGACGAGTATGGAGAGGCCGCTAAGGTGTGAATATGAATTTATTTTTTCTCAAATATCATGGATAAATTTACTTATTTCACAGGCTAAAATCTGTTTTCGCTGCCATTAGTACCTGTTTTAGCGGCTGTTGTTCTAACAAAGAAACCCCCCCTATAAACTATGCTAACTGTAATTCTAGAATCGACGGCATATCCTGTATCTGCTGTAGTAATACCCAGATTAAGATAAGTAGTGTAGACACGGATGATTTAAGGATGGATGATGTGCCCGGGAAGGGAAGCAAGAAGGCTTGGAGCTGAATGCAAGCCCAGAAGCAGCAGTTGATGCTGCTGTTGATCCACACAACTCACTTGACCCATCTATTTCTTGTGATGCAGCGGAACCATGGCAATTAGGATTTCAAGACGCTGCTAAAGTCTGGCATTGAGCCCGCCTATCATAAGTATGAGTTGGGAGAGCGAGATAGAGATAAATACCCAATGGACGGTGAAAAAGCTTTCCTGCACGCAGGAACCTTCCTTCTGTCTTGCAGCTTTGATGCTCAGCTCTATTCTCCCGCACACCCGCTCTTGCAAGGCTAGCCGGGAGGGAAGTGCTTTTTAGAGTTTGGTTTGCCTAGATAGGAAGTGCGCTTGCAATGCTTCTAGTAACGATTTTGAAGTGCAATATCTTTCTGTTCCAAGGAGTATGATTGCTTCTTTCTTTGGCTTTAAAGCTAGAGTTATTAACGTGCGAAAACAACCATTTCTGGGCATGTTCCTGATACTAGTGCAATTCGGGCATTTCGGGAGAAAACCGTTAGCAAGTAATCCCTCTCGAAAAGAAAAAGACTAGTTGCGCTTGCCGGCTGGTTGATCTGGTCTTTCCTGTTTATGTTTACTTCATAACCTCTCTTTCTTAATTCAATATCTGTGTCTCGCCTGCGAATCCTGCTAACTCGTCTTTTAATGCCAAAAGATAGGCCTTTGACGAGACCTTTTTGGGACATCTAAGACTGACTGATGCCCAATCCCAGTCTGATCTACTACGCTTGAAAGGTAAGGTGCTGATCGTAGACCACCCGTTCTCATAGAGATCCGCCTTCCCTCGATCGCGGTTCGCAGATCTTCCTCAAGGCAAGGGTAGCGTCTCATTATTCGCAATAATCGTTTTCTTCTTTTTGTAGAAGAATGCTCTCCTCTCCTCCTGATTCAAGCGGAGGCAGCAAGACATAGGAAGTCCAGACAAGACAAGTCCTTTCCTTCTAGTGTGCTTACCTAAATTAATCTTCTGCGCACCTTGCGCTCTAATGTAGAGAAAGTCGTTTGTTCATGACAAGGAGACAGATTTGAAGATGAACCTTCACCCAAACCGAGTTCTTGCTTTTGGATTCAATCCTTGGTAAAGTGTTCGATCTCGTGGAGAGGTACGCCTCTAAAAGAAAAGAGAGTAGATATAGGCTCGAGAATAGGCTTGATGAACAAACTGCCGATACGGAATCTGAGCCTTCAAGCCAAGCCCTTGAACTTCACTCCTAGGCCATTCAATTCAACAGCACGAAAAGTCAATCCGATTTCGGTCAGATGCTAGCTTCAGGAGCTTCCTCTTAGTTAGGCGCCTGGCCGAAGGTTGAAAGAATGATTCGGGGTCAGAGGAAGAGGGCAGCATTCAACCTTTCCTCTATCTATGATTGGGAATTCCTCCAGTGAGTAGAAGTCCCCGGAAAGGTAGATGGGATAAAGGATAAAGGTCTCACTCTGCCAAACCAAAGATTCGGGATTACCCTTTCATCGATTGGGATCAAACAAAAGTAGAATCATTTAGAAAGACCGGGATTTTCGCTTAAAGCCGATTTCCAACCTGTGACTGAGAAAACTAGATGAATCAAGGTTCGAGGACTGACCGGGCGATGAAGTCAGCCCAGCCTTTCGGGTTTAAGGAGATTGGAGGAATTACTAATTTATGCCTGGCCGCAGGAAGAGCCAACTGGTCTCTCGATCCAGAACAACTAGGAGGCGAGCGGCCCCTTTCTCTCAATTTGGCACATAATCGTCAGCTACTATGGATTTCAGGGTTTTCCCCTATGGATTGACTCAGAAAAGAAGAAAGAGGCGCAGCCTTGTAGAAGCGAAAAGAAGAGCTATGAACAGAGCAAAGTGACTAAATGAGTTCAATCAAAGAGCGAGAGGGACATGTATAATCTAAGGTAGAAGACGATAAGAGAAGACGATTTATCGTCTTGTAGTTCTTCCTTGAAGGTGGACTTCCCATTCCAGCTATTCTCCATAACTACGGACTTAGAGCACCACATCGAAATTAGACCCCCCGCAGTTCCTTGAGCATCCACACTAATCAAACCACACCGATTCACTTTCCACACCCCCCTTATTGTAGCACCGTCCACCGAAGAAAGCTTTGATTCCTGAATAAGAACAATATCGGCCTTTAGTTTCCTCAACGCCCCTTTAACCCCCACTTTTTTTCTTAATTGGGTTCTCCTCTCACGTTCCACGACAAGATCTTCATGACAAACCAACACCCGCCTTGGGGAAATAGCTGCAGAAGAAGAAAGCCTTCGGAGCTATCTTGTACTTCTCTTTTATTTAGCCTAGCTCAGGAGAAAGAGGCCCTAGGGAGAGATCTCCACTAGGGTAGACGGGCAAGCAAACTACCTTATGCAGCTGGAAGACCAGGGAAGGTATGCCGCTTTTAGGCAATCAAAAATGGCGACTGAGGAAGCAGTAGGGGCGTGGAACCGAGGATTTCACCTATTTTTCTCTATGTAAAAAGAAAGACCAAGTACCTTTCTCCATAAGCAAAAGATAAGAGCAGTGCAAGGTGGCCTAGTAGTAGATTAGACTCTGGCGGATCGGTAGACCGCCAGAAGGTAGGGCTTGTCCGCCATTCGAGATAAAAGCCTATCCGGTCATTGCTTGCCGGACCTAGAGCAGTAAGATAAGAGCGCATTCCCCTCCTCGCTCAGTAAAGTAAGAAATGGATGAAACTTCCTTGTTCTATTCTGATTTACTTGCAGAAACCTCCCGAAATTTTTACATCAATCTGATTTCCCTTAATAGACGTCCATACAGTTTATGGAAATACGGGAATGGGCATTTTAAAACATATGTAAGTTCCTTTTCCCGAGATTGGACAGTCAAAGAAAGAAAGGCTAACCCCGTCTTCTTGCAATGGGCGGAATCGATGCAGAGTTAGCACCAACCCTTTCAACCTTTTGGAATAAGGGTCGTATCGTAGCGTTAAACCCGGCTAATCGAGTGCCTTTACTAGTTTTCTGCTCCCGAGATGAATGTGAAACCTCTTCTGGTCTGGCACTCTTCTTATACATACTATTGGATTAACTGGCATAAATTCAATTTCCTTTCCTAAGTGACATAAAAATCCTGTTTCAGCTGATTCTCAAACAGCAGATTCTGTAACAACCAATTCTAGTATTCGACGGTCTATTTTTCCTTTTTCCCAGTAGGTGCAGGCTTCATCGAAAAGCGACCAACCCGAGAGGGGTCTAGCTCTGTGCACTTAACGTGATCGATGGATCTGTCTTATCGGCGAAATAGACCGTCAGATATCCGGAAGGAAAGCGAGACGGGAGTTAAACGACCAAGCCCGACGAAGGAGAGGGAGAAAAGTACCAGGATCTAATTCCCAGGTCTTTGTTGGATCTGTCAAAGCTTTCTTTTATTACGCGTGTACCTATCTCCGGGGAAAGAGATCACAGATAGTTTGACATAACCAGGCACGGAATGGGAGAAGATGAGCTGTCTAAGACTCCGTGAAGCAAGGAGTTCCGACTAGGACTACTAGCCGCATTCTAGCCGCATGGAGTAGCCAGAAGAGAAGACAGCAATCAAGCAAGCAAGAAGACAGGACAGACAGACTTGATCAAGTCAGCAAACTCAAAGCATGAGTTCTACCCTTTTCTCATGGAGTCCGGGATATGAGGAGATGAGGGCAAGAAGGGAACTCAACACGGGCCGTTCTCAGAGCTTTGACTAGCAGTCATGGTAGACGAGAAGAAAGGAACTGACCTACTTCAACTGCACTGTGGGAAAGACATACTTGATTCCTGTGGCCAGGTCGGGTTACGGGTTAGGCAAGGAATCAGAGCGGCTGAAAGCCAATCGAAAACCGGCACCGGCATAGAATGGATCGCCACTTCTGAAGAAGCGAAGGAGGAGGGCGCGACGCCAGCTCTTCTTATTACGATTACGTGAGTTTTGACTATCGGGATTTGGCTCATTCAATGCCATCAACCAAGGAAGTTTTTTCGACTTCAGGGAGCTCAGTTGAGTGGAAGCCGCAAAAGGAGAAGAATGCCACTTTATCGAAAGGGGAAGGACGGTCAGACAGAACTCGACTTCCAGTCCAGCAGAGAGAGAAAAGTCCCTCCTCGATTCTTTCTCCAAGTCTGAACCTTCCACTTCTCTGACATCAACCAATCCAACCCTGCCAAGGAGATACCCATCTTCTTTGATGGGATGGTGAAGGGATTTCAGTCCAGACTAATTCTTCGTCCGCTCACTCGGAGGAGTAATCCCGTTTTCAAGAGAGTCAGTTGATTCACTTGCTGGATCTCCCCTGAGTCTCTTTACTTTCATGGTGAGGGACTCAATACGATCATTGGTTCTTCCCCCTTGTTGCATTCAAGCTGGTATGGCTTTCTGGTATTTCTTTATCTTTAAGGTGGTATTCTCTTGGATATCGGTTTGGCTATTCGTTTTGTCTTATTCATATTATTCCTTCAAGGGTTGCGAACTCATGTATCTTGGTTTCGCCCTCATGTATGGGTCTCTTCCCTGGGCTATCTTCCCTAGCGACTAACTATACTCTAGCTACTCGGTTAGTTTAGACAAAGCCCATGGAGCCGACATCGGTAACAACAAGAGACTAGCATTCGCCAATAGGAAGAAAGCCTGAGATCCTGTATTCCCGACCCGGGAAATAAAGCGGGAACTCCAAGCAGACGTCACTCGTAAATCACTTCATTCGTTCACCTACCCCGGTTACAGCATTCAAGATTCCACTCGTAAGAATCCGGCACTCACTATTCTATTTAGACATAGTCGATTCCCTGACTTCTCATGCGGACCACTTACAGTCTTTCATTCTCATGCCCACCCGGAGTCGACTATTGATCCGTCGCCCGAGCCCGTTCCGTTGGCCGTAGCCGAAGGCTACGGTAAGCAAGCAAGGTTTTACCAACCTGTAACTGGTCTGCAACACATGGTTGCAGGATAATATTCCACTCAGAGGCCAGTCTAACAACCTTCTGCTATAGGGGTCGACACTCCTTCTCCCAGTTGTTCTGTGTTGCTGCCAGGTTCTTGAAAAAGTTTAGTAGATCGAGATGGATGTCGATTCAGGGATTTTCATGCTAAGGAGAATCTCACGCTCAAAGCGAGTCACCCTAAACAGCATCCGTTCGCTCCCACTCTTTCGAGCTCGAACGTCAATAGCAAGACTGATTACCAATCCCGGGGAACAGCTACCCCAGCAGAACCTGCAGTTTATCTACAGAAGCTTCTACTTTTTATATATGAAAGAATCTACCAAAGAGACGATTCGAAGTAAAGGACGCATTTTCAGGTTGAATCGAAAGTACCGCGCCAACATGAAGGAACATTCATGCTTTGAAATTGATTCAGACAAGACGAATTGACCCACGCAACTGATAACCCGGGTAGAGCTCACGATCATTCAAACACGTAGCACTCATAGATCACTCCCAAAGGAAAGAAAAGGAAAAGATAGCTTCTTTAGCCTCTCTTTTGACTCGTTCTTTGTATACTGGCTCTCTCTATTACGCTTTTTAACTCACTCCAAGTATTCTGCTTCTTTTCACTCGCTTCCTCCAAAAAAAAGGTGTTTTTCTTGAAAATCTGTCGAGAAGCATTTCCGTCACCCTTGGTCTTGGGGACTAGCCCTATCAGGAAGAGGGGGGTCTTGCTCGAGAATAGAAGCGAAGCTTTCAGTTAAGTCAACAGAGGAAATGACGATTCGTCATTCAATTCCAAACCAAACTACTAAGGAACCTCTGAATCTCAATACGTATACTAGTCTGCAGACGCAGAAGCTGAATCTAAGGCGGATACGTACCACGACTCAGGAAGAGCTGGATAAAGCAGAATGATTCTCATTCCCTGACCAAGTTGAGCTTGATTTGATTGAAGCCGCCGTTCAAAATACAAGAAAGAAAACTGCGATGGATGAAGATAACGATCACTGGAAACTAGCACTCTAGATCTAGCTGGGGGGGAAGCCCTTGCTTGTGCTTCTCCTGCTGGCTCGGATGCTTTCAGGGTAAAATAGAGAAAGAAAAGAAACCGGTTCAACTGTAGCTTAGACCGGACAGGTGGTGGGTCAGCTGACGTGATCCAATCAATTGCTTTCACTCGGGTTGGAGTTGGAAGGTGACTGGGACACTCAACTAATAGCGGGCTTTTGCGTACGAAAATCAGTCTCTTTTCCCTATCTAAGCTATATCAACATAGCCAACTAGAGAACTCATCCGCTTGTCAATTCTTGGTGTAATACTCATTTGTAAATGATTGGTGTCAGAATTTTTCATTGATCAGGTGTGCTCAGTCTCATCCGTGTAAGAATTAGGAATTCCTTTTCCAACTCGTCCCAGAATGGGCGTTATGGCAAAGAACAAGAAGAAAACAAAAGGAGAAATTTGTCCAATAGTAACAAATGGTGCCTCCACTGGTTGACATCCGATCCAACCTAGTAGTAAGCAATCCGCCAAAAGCAACCAAAAGATTCCTTGGTGAATCGGGCGAAAACTTGAACTACGCACATACATACTTTTTAAAAAAGGTAAAGCCAACAGACATATAAAAACTGGTGCTATTGCGGCTACACCTCCCGATTTGTCAGGTATACTACGAAGAATGGCATAGATCGGTAGGAAATACCATTCCGGCACAATATGAGGCGGGGTGGACATCGGATTAGCAGGTATATAATTGTCGGGATGCCCCAAAACATTAGGAGCATAAAAAATCCAAATGGAAAAAAAGATAGCAAAAGCTACCCAACCTACTAGATCCTTTACATAAAAATAAGGGTAAAAAGAAATTTTATCCATCTCTGAATGTACACCCAATGGATTATTTGATCCATATTGATGCAATGCAGCCAGATGAAGAAGACTGGCGCCTACTAAAATAAAGGGGAGTAAATAATGAAGACTAAAAAAACGATTTAAGGTGGCATTGTCCACGGAGAAACCACCCCAAAGCCAAGTCACTATGGTATCCCCTACTACAGGTATGGCGCTAGCTAAGCTTGTAATTACTGTAGCTCCCCAAAAGCTCATCTGACCCCAAGGTAGTACGTATCCTATAAAAGCTGTCACAATCATTAAAAGGAAGATTACAACTCCGAGACACCAAACAAATTCCCTAGGACTGCTATAACTCGCATAATATAAACCGCGAAAAATATGAAGGTAAACCACAATGAAAAACATACTTGCCCCATTAGCATGCATATAACGGAGCAACCAGCCCCCTTCAACATCTCTCATAACGTGTTCTACGCTGTTGAAAGCTAGATCCACATGAGGTGTGTAATGCATAGCTAAAAAAACGCCAGTCACTATCTGAATGACTAAACAAAGACCAGCTAACGAACCGAACCCCCACCAATAACTAAGATTGCTCGGGGTTGGATAATCTATCAAATGCTGATTAAGTGTGGAGGATATAGGTTGTTTAAGAAGAGAGAATCGTTGGTTACTTATAGTCATTTCTCTTTCCTATCGTGACAACTCTTGTTCCCCCACCTTTTTAGCGTTCTGGGGCCCTACTTAACTAACTATATATATTATATAGTTAGTTACCTTTCTTCCACCTCCGAAGGATGTAGGGGGTGCGAAAGAAGCTACAAGGTAATCCTGGGTTACTGAAAAGTCGTCCGACTGCTCGGTGATCAAATCAGAGAGATTTTGACCGCTTTCTCTTCTCTCCAACCCTCTCGGACTGATCATCTTTCTGGAACAAAGCAAGCTTAGGAATGAATCTAATGGAAATTTAGGTCTCTTTGGAAGATTATTATTTCCTCTTCGGTGAAAGAGGGCAAAGGCGTGTGGGAGAAAGAATTCTAAAAGGAGAGAATCTTTCGTCCACCACACCAAGCGGGACAGAGCTAGACCCCTAAACAATTGGAGGTTCTCGCTCATCTCTTGGGATCCATATCATCTGAAAACTTTTCCTGTTCCATTAGCATAGCTAAATTTGAATAGGATGACTCAGTGTCAGGAAAAGTAAGCCCCCCTTGCCTTGATTTAATTTGGCTTCGCTGCGCCCTGAATCAATTAAAAAGCTTATTGATTCATCCCATTTCATTTCGGCGAGAGGGAGGCTGTCAGTCACCTGAGCTACGGATTTGTCGGTTGGGAGATTCTTGAAATTGAGAAAAAAAAGGCCCTCGGGTCCCGACCCACAAATGAATAGGAAGCGGGGCGAGGGTCTTTCATTAAAGGGGGAAAAGAAGGGTGGGGCTTTGTTCTGGGGGGGCCGCCTTTCGCAGCTTTAGAAAGGAGAGAATGAAAGTCACTCTCTCCAACCCTTTCTTTTCTATCTATCCTTAGAAGTAGGGCGAGAGAAAGTCAATGTGCGTTGGCGAAACTAAGGGCTTTTTGGTCTTTATCATTCGAAGGGCGGGGTCCCACACTCTGATTTCAATGATCGGAACAACCTCCGCACTCCGGTGCTCCAATGAACAACAGTTCTCCGCCTTACTCTATTTAGAATAGTGGTCGATCCCTCGGGTAAGTTATGAATATAACTTAATGTTATGTTCACGCGGTGATATTCTTTCTTTTCAAGAGTACTACCCTGTACGTAACGTAGTCTATGTCTGGGCTTGACAGGAGATAGACAGAGGCGGTAGAGAGGTCCCCCAGCCCCGTTAGCATCTCCGATCCGAGATAAATAAGGGGTTACTCCGTTAGGTCTTTGACGGTCCGGAGCCGGCCGGTAATGGATCTACTTACCTTGCTTATGGACCAGCTGCAGAGCTAACCCTTGTTCTATTGGTTTGGTGGTTGCTACCAAAACGATTTCTTTATGCCTATCAAAGAACCGTGAGATGCTAATCCACGACGATAAGAGAAATTCGAAAGAACTCATATATGGAACGGGGGCGACCCGTGAAAAGACATCGCTTTCTTACTCGTGCAAAGGAACTTTTTCTTGGCAACTTGGAAAACTTATAACGATCTTTGTCCCGCATATCACTAGTAAGATCGGGATCTTTACAAATTTTTCTTCGTATCAATTCATATTTAGCCGCGAGCAATCTACGTTTGTGATCTCGTATATTTCGCTTCTCCGACATCTTACTGAGTTTCCCCCTTATCTTTTTGCGCTAGGGGCTTCTCGTAAGCGGAAATCCCACGCGGCTAAATATGAATTGATACGAAAGCTTTCAAGGGTCACAATTAGAGCGGGGCACCCCTGCCTGAAAACGCGCTCTAGCGGCTTCTCCGTCAAATGTGCCCTAATCTCGACCCTTCGATGAGAGCTATCGGATTGGCATGGAAGATAGAGCAGCGAAGGGAGCGGCACAGATCAAGGTGCAGAATACCTAATAGGAGATTGCTTTGTCTTACTCCCGAAAGGATTGGATACCGGAAAGGCCTCCAAAAGGCTCGCTACTATTGGTTGGTATTTTCGGTTCTCCGGGTGGGTGCTTTCCTTCCTATAGTTCGAGAGTTGCAGGAGCAATAAAGGAGCTTCCATTAGCATTAGTAGTTGGCACTCATCCCGCTCTTCCTTCCTCGAGGAATGCAGCAAGGTCGATTTCCGTCTTTCAGTATGAGTGAAGTTCCTGTTCTGGAATGAATAAATAAGAAAGCCTTTTCGAGCCCTTCAAGATTAGGGTTTTCTCCTTGGGACTTCTTTCTTCTCGACAATAGAGCAGGTGTATCGCTTTGATAGCTTAGCTGCTGTGTCACTTTTCAACCGTTGTTGAACTTTGATACAGGTGTAGTGTACCCTTTTCATAACATAGCAAGCATAGCTGTAGTAGTAGCTGTAGCAGGTCATAACAGGTCATAAGCAGTTGTATGGCTTTCCTTTCGTTTAGTAGAAAGATTACTTTCATAGCACAAGTAGTGCTTGAGTGGGAAGAGTTGTTCTTTCAAGAAGGAGTGCTTGAAGAGAGAGCTACCCAAAGGAGGAGCAGTATACGCGACGGTCTAAGCTTTACATAGTTGTCTTTGTCTCCTCGGTTCGGTACTCCCTCCCTCTTATTCTTCCTCTGTAACAGCTGCCTCGCTAGCGAAGGGTCTTCCAAGCCCTGAGGAAGCTGAGTGCTTAGCACTGAATTAGTAGGACCACTTCTACCACTTGCATAGCATATCGGTAGTAGCTACAAGTACAAGACAAAGAGCTAACTCAAGAACGAGCTAACTAAGCAAGGAGTAGCCCCATTTCAATCAAGAGTAGGACCTTTCCCATCTCAAGAGTCTCATCTAGCATCTAATGGTAGAGTCGGACCAAAAGATAGAGCGATAAGAGCAGCGAGTGCGTAATCAGTAACAACTGTTGCGAGCGCTTAGAAGAGCGACTGAAGCGAGGCCCCTCCCTGGAGCCCTAATGAACAAGCGAAATTGCAGTCAGGGGGAGCAATACGAAGGAATGGATGCACTTCAGCTATGGCGGGCGAGGTTC